ACGCAACGATGATTCTTTTCAACTAATCATAAAGACATTGGTACTCTATATTTTATCTTTGGAGCTTGAGCTGGCATGGTAGGAACTTCTCTAAGATTAGTTATCCGAGCAGAACTGGGCCAACCCGGGAGCCTGATTGGAGATGATCAGATTTATAACGTAGTTGTAACTGCCCATGCATTCATTATAATTTTTTTTATAGTGATACCTATTATAATTGGAGGGTTTGGCAACTGGTTAGTCCCCCTTATGCTAGGGGCCCCTGATATAGCCTTCCCACGAATAAACAATATAAGATTCTGGCTCCTTCCTCCCTCTCTAGTGCTCCTCCTCTCTAGAGGAATAGTAGAAAGAGGGGTGGGGACTGGCTGGACAGTTTACCCTCCTCTATCGGCCGCTGTTGCACACGCAGGGGCATCCGTAGATCTAGGTATTTTCTCGCTTCATTTAGCAGGTGTTTCATCAATTTTAGGTGCGATTAACTTTATAACAACCGTTATCAATATGCGATCTACAGGAATAAGAATAGATCGAATACCCCTTTTCGTATGATCTGTCTTTATTACAGCCGTCCTCTTACTTCTATCACTACCAGTCTTAGCAGGAGCCATTACTATACTTCTGACAGATCGAAACCTTAACACCTCCTTTTTTGACCCAGCAGGAGGAGGAGACCCCATTCTTTATCAACATCTATTCTGGTTCTTTGGGCACCCAGAGGTCTACATTCTCATCCTGCCAGCCTTCGGTATAATTTCTCATATTGTCACGCAAGAGTCTGGCAAAAAAGAATCCTTTGGGGCCCTTGGTATGGTGTATGCTATACTTGCCATTGGAGTTTTAGGATTTGTAGTTTGAGCTCACCATATATTTACAGTAGGAATGGATGTAGACACCCGTGCCTATTTTACTTCCGCTACCATGATCATTGCTGTACCCACGGGAATCAAGGTATTTAGGTGGCTAGGAACTCTCCACGGGACACAACTCTCGCTTACCCCCTCACTCCTTTGAGCTCTAGGTTTTATTTTTTTATTTACAATTGGGGGACTAACGGGGATTGTTCTTGCTAACTCCTCCATTGATATTATTCTCCACGATACCTACTATGTAGTTGCCCACTTCCACTATGTTCTCTCTATAGGAGCTGTATTTGGTATCTTCGCCGGGTTAGCCCACTGATTCCCCCTCTTTACAGGTGTTACACTCAACCCCAAATGAATAAAAATGCACTTCTCCACTATATTTGTAGGGGTAAACCTAACATTTTTCCCGCAACATTTCCTAGGATTAGGAGGAATGCCACGACGGTACTCCGACTACCCCGATGCCTATACAACATGAAATGTTGTCTCCTCTGCAGGGTCCACTGTCTCCCTAATTGCAGTTCTAGGATTTATTATTATTATCTGAGAAGCACTAACCTCTAACCGACCCGTAATATTCTCGCATTTCTTGCCCACCTCTATCGAGTGATACCACTCTTACCCCCCTGCGGACCATAGCTATATAGAAATCCCTATAATTACTTCTTTCTAAAATGACAGATAGATGTGTAGGATTTAAGCTCCTATTAGGAAGAATTAATTCTTCTTTTAGAAATTATTAATGGCAACGTGAAGAACACTTGGCTTTCAAGACAGAGCTTCCCCCCTTATAGAGCAACTAATTTTTTTTCATGATCACGCAATAATTGTTCTAGTTATAATCACTACCTTTGTCGGCTATATAATGGCCTCTCTTTTCCTAAACACTTTCACTAACCGTTTCCTGCTCGAGAATCAGATAATTGAAATTATCTGAACCTCTCTACCGGCTATTATTTTAATTTTTATTGCGCTCCCTTCGCTGCGGCTCCTCTACCTTCTAGATGAAGTTAACTCCCCTAGGATTACTATTAAGACCGTAGGCCATCAATGATACTGAAGGTATGAATACTCAGACTTCCTGCAAGTTGAATTTGACTCCTACATAATTCCCTCTGCAGACCTTCCAAGATCAGGATACCGCCTCCTCGATGTAGATAACCGGACCGTCCTTCCCATTGATACTCAAGTGCGAGTGCTAGTTTCAGCAGCGGATGTCATTCACTCTTGAACAATCCCAGCTATAGGAGTGAAAGCCGACGCAATCCCAGGCCGGTTAAACCAAATTAGCTTTATCATAAACCGACCAGGTTTATTTTACGGGCAATGCTCTGAGATTTGTGGGGCTAACCACAGCTTTATACCAATCGTTATTGAAGCAGTCTCAATTGACTCTTTCTTAAGATGAATTTGCGCCTCATCTGAGGCGTCACCCGATGACTGAAATGATAAGTGTAGGTCTTTTAAACCTATTATGGTACACTCTACCTCTGGTGGAAGAAATTAGTTAATGCAGTATAACACAAGTTTGCTAAACTTGAGGTGCCCTCCCTAGGTATTTTTTAATCCCTCAAATAGCCCCCATACTATGGCTGATTCTTTTTTTTCTTTTTTTAATTAGACTTTTATGTTTTCTTATCAGAAATTATTTCTTAATCCCCGCTTCTAAAGTTCCTTACCCGGGAGTACTATCTTCTGTAACCGCTAAGCCCTGAAAATGATAGCTAGACTATTCTCAATTTTTGACCCCTCCTCAAGCCTTTTCGCCTTCCCTCTAAATTGAATCTCTACCTTCATGGGCCTCCTTTTCCTCCCAATAGTTTTTTGAGCAGCTCCCTCACGATGAACCCATCTTTGAACTAAGATTTTAGAAACCCTTCACAAAGAGCTCAAGTCTCTTCTCTCAGCCTCCCACCTAGGAACAACTTTACTATTTCTGTCCCTGTTTTCTCTAATTGTGTTTAATAACTCCTTAGGGCTGCTCCCCTATATCTTTACAAGATCCAGGCACCTAGCTATAACTCTCTCCCTATCCCTCCCAATCTGGCTTACCCTCATACTCTACGGGTGAATAAACCACACGCAACATATATTCGCGCATCTAGTTCCACAGGGAACCCCAAGAGTTTTAATACCCTTTATAGTTGTTATTGAAACAATTAGGAATATAATTCGTCCCGGAACTCTTGCTGTCCGACTAGCAGCTAACATAATCGCTGGGCATTTATTACTTACCCTTTTAAGGCAGACAGGACCCCAAATTGCTGCCTCTTCAACCCTCTTAACAATCTTAATTTCATCACAAATCCTTCTTTTGATTTTAGAATCTGCTGTTGCAGTAATTCAGTCATATGTGTTCACTGTCCTAAGAACTCTTTATATAGGAGAGATTAACTAATGCCCACTCAGCGGCCTTAGCTCGCTCTCTCCCTCCTCCTCACGGAAAGAAATTAGTTAATATAATAACACAAGTTTGTCAAGCTTGAGTAACCCCTGAGGGTATTTTTTAATCTCCTGGGTGCCTTCATAAAGGGACATTGAAGCAATTGAAGCCCTCTCCCCCTAACTATTTTGGCTTCATTACAATTTTCTTTTAATTTTGAATGGCCCCCCGGGGGGACCATAGCGAACTCTTTATCTCCGAATTAACTAATGTCATTTTCCAACGGGTTTCATGCTTTCCACTTAGTTAATGCCAGCCCCTGGCCCCTAACAGGGTCAATCAGAGCAATAATGCTTACAACCGGGCTAGTAAAATGATTCCACGAATTCAACATCAACCTCCTGTTACTAGGGATTTTTGCGACTCTCCTAACAATAATTCAATGATGGCGAGACGTCACTCGAGAAGCAACTTTCCAGGGACTCCACACCTCTGTAGTTAAAAAGGGAATGCGGTGGGGAATAATTTTATTTATTGTATCTGAAGTACTATTCTTTTTCGCCTTTTTTTGAGCTTTCTTCCATAGAAGCCTAGCCCCCTCTGTTGAAATCGGGATTTCGTGGCCACCCCAGGGAATCCAACCTTTTAACCCCTTCCAGATCCCCCTACTAAACACAACAATTCTGCTCTCCTCTGGAGCAACAGTAACCTGGGCCCACCATTCTATTATAGAGTCAAACCATTCACAGTCACTGCAAAGACTTACTTTAACTATTATCCTAGGAGTCTATTTTACTGCCCTACAAGCACTAGAGTATTTCGAAGCACCTTTCACAATTGCTGACTCAGTTTATGGCTCTACTTTCTTTGTAGCCACTGGCTTCCATGGGCTCCATGTAATTATTGGTACTACGTTCTTGTCCGTCTGTCTATACCGTCTCTATATGTGTCATTTTTCTGCTAACCACCACTTTGGGTTCGAAGCGGCTGCTTGATACTGACACTTCGTAGATGTAGTTTGACTATTCCTATATGTCTGTGTCTACTGATGAGGGGGTTATCTTTCTAGTATAAAAAGTACACTTGACTTCCAATCAAAAGGTTTAAATAAATTTAAGATAGATAATCATATTAATCTCTTTTTGTGCACTAGTTATTTTTGGCCTGGCTTGTATTATTATAATCATTGCTTCAATTGTATCAAAAAAAACAATTATTGACCGAGAAAAAAGGTCCCCCTTCGAATGCGGGTTCGACCCCAACGGCTCTGCCCGTCTACCCTTTTCTCTACGATTCTTTTTAATTGCTGTAATTTTTTTAATCTTTGATGTTGAAATTACTCTGCTGCTCCCCTTAGTGACAGTTGTTGAGCTTTCCAATATTTTCCACTATTCAATCACCGGAATCTCCTTTTTGGTAATTCTGCTGTTCGGGCTCTATTTTGAGTGAAAGTCGGGTGCTCTAGAGTGGTCCTCTTAAGGATTGTAGTCAATTATGATGTGTGATTTGCACTCACAAGGTGTTTTACTTAAACCTATCTTATCATGGGGATTAGAAAGCGAATTATTGCATTTAGTTTCGACCTAACCTTTGGCCCTCCAGGCCTCTAATCATTTTGGTGGAAGCCAAACTAGAGGCTAGTCACTGTTAATGATTGAACTGAAACTAATTTCCCACCAAGGAGAAATCAAGTAGTAAAAGAGGCTTCTAACTTATTTTTAAAGCGGTTAAACTCCGTTTATTTCTCTTTTCTTATGGTGTAAATAACACATTACATTTTCGTTGTAGAGCTGGAGACCAATTACCCTCCTAAGGATTGTTAATTAAATACTCTCAAGCCTCCCATAGCTCTAATAAGGTTAGCCCGCAACAAACCTACTTATGAGAGTTAACTCCGCTCGCCCGCTCCCCTCAAAACTAAAGACTGGCTGAGCCTATAACCTAAGAAGTCCTCCCTTAGTTTTAATAGTTTAATTGAAAACTTTGGTCTTGTAAATCAAAAATGAATTTTTTTTTCTTAAAATATCAGGGAAATAGTTTGCTCTTATTAACAAACCTTTACCGCCCCCAAAATCAGTAATTTTAAATTAATCTATTTCCTGAAATTTCTATTATTCTACTGCCTTTCATTTTTTTCCTATCGGTTCTCTTTACACAACTCTCCCATCCCCTATCTGCAGGAATCGTCCTTCTAATTCAAACAACCCTAGTGGCCCTTTCCTCGGGCCTATTCTCCACCTCTTTTTGATTCTCTTATATTCTGTTCCTAATCTTTTTAGGAGGAATACTTGTCTTATTCATTTATGTTGCCTCTCTTGCTTCAAACGAAATTTTTAACCCCTCCCTAAAGTGGACCGGGGGGGTCTTTTTCTCTTCCCTATTCTTAATTATTGGGATTCTAATATTAGACCCTATTTTTAGGGCCAGTATCCCTCCCGTAGCCCTGCCCTCTTACCCGCTAGAGACTCAAATGGACATCCCCCCTATCTCTACTCTCCAAATTTATAATTTCCCCTACTCCTCTGTTACTCTCTTCATCATCCTCTACCTGCTGCTAACCCTACTTGTTATCGTAAAAATTACCTCCTCTTTTTTCGGGCCCCTACGATTTTCTAAATAATGACAGCTCCCATCCGGAAAACCCACCCCCTATTTAAAATTATAAACTCAGCCCTAGTGGATATACCAGCCCCCACTAACATTTCAGTCCTATGAAATTTTGGCTCCCTCTTAGGGCTTTGCCTGGCTATTCAAATTTTAACCGGCCTATTCCTAGCCATGCACTATACGGCCCATATTGACTTAGCTTTCTCAAGAGTAGCCCATATCTGCCGAGACGTAAATTACGGATGATTCCTACGGACCCTTCATGCCAACGGGGCTTCCTTCTTTTTTGTCTGTTTATTTATACATGTGGGGCGAGGTATTTACTATGGTTCTTACATATTCCTGCACGTTTGGATAGTAGGAGTAATTATTCTATTCTTAGTAATAGCGACTGCCTTCTTAGGGTATGTCCTCCCATGGGGGCAAATATCATTCTGAGGAGCTACAGTTATTACAAACTTATTTTCAGCCATCCCCTATATTGGAACAGACCTCGTCCAATGAATCTGAGGGGGGTTTGCTGTCGATAACGCAACCCTAACCCGATTCTTTACCTTCCACTTTCTTTTCCCATTTGCTGTCGCAGCTTTCTCGGCTATTCATATCTTATTCCTTCACCAAACAGGCTCAAATAACCCCCTAGGGATCTCCAGCCAAACAGATAAAATTCCCTTCCATCCTTATTTTTCATTTAAAGACATTGTAGGATTTATAGTTCTTTTGTTCGCTTTAGTCACCCTAACACTGCTTAACCCCTATCTTCTAGGAGACCCCGATAACTTTATCCCAGCAAACCCTCTTTCCACCCCCGCCCATATTCAGCCCGAATGATACTTCCTCTTTGCCTACGCAATCCTGCGTTCTATCCCCAACAAATTAGGAGGAGTTATTGCTCTTGCAATGTCAGTAGCCATTCTCTTCATTCTCCCTTTCACACATTTCTCTAAGTTTCGCAGACTAACCTTTTACCCCCTCAACCAATTTATATTCTGGTCGTTAGTCTCAATCCTTATTCTCCTAACTTGAATCGGAGCCCGCCCAGTTGAAGATCCCTATATTTTAACAGGACAAATCTTGACAGTACTTTATTTTTCTTTCTATCTCATTAACCCTATTACCTTACTAGCTTGAGACACCTTATTAGACTGGCTAATTAGTTTAACCTTTAAAACAAGTGTTTTGAAAACACTAAATAAGAAAAAATACTCTTACTAGCCGTAATAATTAATATATTGATAAGATCAAAATTAACTTTACCAACCTTAACTACAGCCACGAAATAAGCCCGGACCTCTCCTTCAAGATTACTTAAAGAAACAAACAAACCTCCTATCCAGATGCTATTGATTTCTGATATTTATCACAGGCCAAGGGGCATCCCTCCCCCATCGCCAATCGAGCAAGAAAGCTCGCATACCGAACCTAAACAATTTTCTGAGTATAAAGTAGGTAAATCTCCCCTAGCACTCTGCTTACCCCCTCTTATAAAGCTGCAAATACTGCCCCGCGCATAACCCTAAGAACTGCAGCTACCTAAAATTTATCTATTTACACAAAATAGAAAGCCAAATTTAAAAATGGAGTCTAGCATCCTCCCTTTCTTATGAAAACAGTACATTATCCTCCAGAGATTCAAAATTAACTTAAACTCTTCTAATCCCCGGTAAGAAGGCAGAAATCAGTTTTAACTATTCACAGACAGCAATGTCTCTTTTACAGCTTCAATGTAATATTCTTAACGTAAATTATATGAATAAACAAATAAAAAAACAAGAAGTGCCCCCCAAATAACTACTATTTTCAGACACACCTTTAACACCTTATTTTGAGAGATCTCTACTATCAAAGAGCCCTCAGTCAAGATAGAATACATACCCTGTCCACCTAAATACTCAAACCAACCCTTGTCCAAAGTTTTTTCAATCTTTGCTCTTACTCTTAAACTACTCTTAGACAACATAAAACTAGACAAATGTGGGAGGAACCACATGGACCCTATAAATACAACCCCTCTAAATCTTCTCAGAGACATTAAAGTATAGTTTACATTTATTATATTTACCAAATACCCCACTATTGCCCCTACTAACCTCACCATTAAAGTAACTCTTTTTATCCCGTTTCTTAAACAAATTATATAATTTTCAGGGAATATTAACCACGAAAGCCTAGCTCCCGCCACTACTGCTCCCCCAGCTAAAACAAATATAGGGTTTGTTATTACAGTAGAAGTATCTGAGATATTAGCCAAAGACCCCCTATTAGACCCTCCTCTTAAGCAATAAAAAATTAATCGGAAAGTATAACAAACAGTCAACCCAGTTGATATAATAAAAAGAATAAAGCAAATAATGTTCACAGTCCTCATAAATACAACCTCGATAATTAAATCTTTAGAATAAAACCCAGCCATAAAGGGCATCCCACAAAGAGCTAAATTAGATAAAACCATATTTATCCTGGTTAAAGGTATCCTTTTTACGAGCCCGCCCATGTGGCGGATATCCTGGTAGTCCTTTGAATTATGAATCACTACCCCCGCACACATAAAAAGTAAAGCCTTAAATAGAGCGTGCGTTAAAAGATGAAAAAGGGCTAGCTCGGAAGCCCCTAACGACAAAATACTCATTATGATTCCAAGCTGTCTTAAAGTGGATAGCGCAATAATTTTTTTTAAATCATACTCAAAATTAGCGCCTAACCCCGCCATAAAAGTAGTCAAGCAAGATAAAATTAACAAAGCAGAAGCTGCTGAAGACCCTTGTAGGACAGGACTAAATCGAATCAACAGATACACCCCTGCGGTAACCAGCGTCGATGAATGGACCAGAGCTGAAACGGGAGTGGGAGCAGCCATAGCAGCAGGAAGCCATGCAGAAAAAGGAATCTGGGCCCTCTTAGTTATGGCCGCCAATACAATAAGTATTTTAAGCAAATCCCTACTCAGGCCGTCGGGGGAGTAAAATAAAAAATTTCAGCTACCCGCCCCTATTATTAACCCAATTCTCAATAAAATGGCCACATCCCCCACACGATTAGATAACACAGTTAACATACCCGAATTACTTGACTTTTCATTCTGGTAATAAATGACTAGCGCGTATGAAACAAGTCCCAACCCGTCTCAGCCTAGTAGAACTCTAATTAAGTTAGGGCTAACAATCAATAAAACTATCGACATTACAAAAGCTAAAACTAAATATATAAACCGATTAAATCTCTTATCTCCTTCTATATACCTCCCCCTGTAATATAACACTATAGAAGAAATTATTAAAACAAACCTTAAAAATACTAAAGACACGGCATCAAAAATTAAGCTCATAACAACACAACAAGAATTTAAATTTAATACCTCCCACTCAACTAAAAGAACTCTTCCAGTTACCGCCCTGTAAAGGAATCCTCCCCCGCATATTAAAGAGATAACCGATAGCCTCACTATCCTTCTCAGATGTAAAGAAACTTTACTACTCATGGTTTAAAATAACTCGTCCTATATCTCCGGCATCACAAACCAGCATTTTTAATTAAACTATTTAAACTAAATAACCACACACACCCTCCCCTTTAAAATGAGTAAATTTAAAGGAAGTCAATGTAAAAAAAGAACCAGATACTCTCGGACTTTACCAGAACAGCAAGAAAATAAAGTACTATAAAATACCCCATGTTGCCTTACCCTATATAGATATAGAGTATAAGCTGCCCTGAAAAAAGAAACCCCGGCGATACCGATTATACTAATTTTGCTTCATATGACAATTCTACAAATCAGCCTAATTTCCCCCAACAAATTTAAAGTTGGAGGAGCAGCTATATTCCCAATTCTAAGTAAAAACCATCACAAGCCCATCCTGGGCATAAACCTTAAAAGACCCTTACAAATTAACAATCTACGCCTTCTAGTCCGCTCATACACTATATTGGCTAGACAAAATAAACCAGAAGAACAGAGACCATGCCCTACCATTACAATAACAGCCCCCCTCGAACCTCACCAGCTACAAGTTATTAGGCCCCCTAGCACTAACCCTATGTGGGCAACAGAAGAATAAGCAATCAAAGACTTAATATCAACCTGTAGTAAACAAGATAACCTCACAATTATCCCCCCTACAACCCCAACTCTAATCCATAGTCAAACGAACCTTTTATTCACCGCGCTAAACATAGGTAATACACGCATAATGCCATACCCCCCAAGCTTCAGTAATACCCCAGCTAAAATTATAGACCCCGAAACGGGGGCTTCAACGTGTGCCTTAGGTAGTCACAAATGGAAAACAAATATAGGCAATTTTACAATAAATGCAAACACAGTGCAAAAATACCACAAACATCCTCCAAACCCCTCCTCAATAACTTTTATAGAAAGCCCCATTGTTAATCTCCCCCCTCTTTGATACAAAGCTAGTAGAGAAACTAACAAAGGAAGAGAAGCAAACAAAGTGTAAAATAACATGTACACCCCCGCTTGAATACGCTCAGGTTGGTACCCTCACCCCAAAATTAAAATTAAAGTCGGAATCAGCCTTCTCTCAAATCTAATATAAAAAAGCAAATAATTTATAGAAGAAAATGTTAATACTAAAGCCACTATTAGTGAGATAATGATAACCAAAAAAAATGAAGTAAACCTATCTAGTTTTTTAACTTTTTCCCTAGCAACCACCATTAAAGGAATAATCCAAGCAGTCAGTAAGATTAAAATATACCTCAAATAATCAACTCCTAGCCCGTAGCCCAAGCAACTTATATAAAAATCATGCCCCGCTAAAACAGTTATTAAAAAACAAAAAATGAATAACCACACCTGAACAGCCCCCCACCTACCTACAAATCACATCCTTATTACCAGAGGCAACAACACTTTTAACATTGTAAAATTCTGAATCTATTATAGTGGTCATTCCCGTGGGTTCGGACGATAGAAACAAGTAAAGACAGCCCTAAAGCCCCCTCGCAGGCTACCATTGATAAAAAAAATAGGACAAAATATATTTCATTCCCGGAAACAGACAAACAATTTCTTAAAACAAAAAAAATACCGAGTATAATGAATTCAAGACTTAAGAGAGTATTGAGTAAATGTTTACACTTAGAAGTGAACACTCACCCCCCGCAACCCACTAAAGTCAAAGGAATAAACACATAACCTGAATTTAATATCATCATTAGTTTCATACCCCTGCCAACTGGCCCCCATCTAGTCAACCAAAAGTAATTTTTTTAAGCATCAGGAAAAAAGAAGCTCCTCTATCTTTAATCCCCAAAATTAATATTTTAAATTAAACTATTTCCTGAAATTCATGTAACACACTTCACCTCCCAACTTTATAAATTCTTTTATTATAGCCCCAACTCGTCTCAACTTCCCAAAACAGAATACTCTTGCAGTGGAGAATAATTAATATATTGACTTAATTAAGAATTAACTTAGAAGAACACTAAAGCACAATAGTTTCACTCCTATATAAAACACCAGGTAATTTAAAGAAACAGGTAAAAATCTCTTTCAAGCAATATACATTAGCTTATCATACCGTAGCCGAGGGAGAGTCCCTCGCACCCAAATAAAAGCAAAAGAAATTCCGACTAACTTTAAATAGAATCTCACCCTAAACAAGGACCCTCCTAGGAAAAGAATAGTAAAAAGAGCTCTCATGAAAAGAATCCTAGCATATTCGGCTATAAAAATCAAAGCAAAGCCCCCTCCCCTGTACTCAGTATTGAACCCCGACACCAACTCCGACTCCCCCTCTGCAAAATCAAAAGGAGTTCGATTAGTTTCCGCCAAACAAGAAGCAAATCAAGTATACCTCAGCGGGAAAACTATTCACAATAGCCAAACCTTCTCTTGGTACAAAATAAAAAGCTCAAACTTGAACCCTCCAACTAGTAGTAGAAACCTTAATAAAATTAAAGCAAGCCTTACCTCATAAGAAATAGTCTGAGCTACTGCTCGGAGCCTACCTAATAGAGAGTATTTCCTATTTGAAGCCCAGCCCGCCCTTATAGTAGAGTAAACCCCCAAACTAAGGCAACACAAAAAAAACAGTACTCCCATTTCAAAATTCATTAGCCCAGCTTCATAGGGGATAATTATCCAAACAACCAACGAAATAAATAAACTAAATACTGGGGACATATAATAGACCAAAAAATTAGACAAAGTGGGAGAAGTTTGCTCTTTACTAAATAACTTAATAGCGTCAGAGAAAGGCTGTAGCACCCCCAAATATCCTACCTTATTTGGCCCCTTACGAATTTGAATGTACCCTAGAATCTTACGCTCAAGTAAAGTTACAAAAGCCACTGCTACCAAAACACACACAACTAAAACTAAATAATTCAACGTCATCACTAAAGTTATCATTAATTCCCCAACGGAGTAGAACCTAGTACTTGTTGCTCTAAACTCCCGACTTCTCGTTATTATCTATAGTTAACACTCACTATATAATTAGGTCCTAAACCTAAGACATTTTTCTGCCAAGATAACCTACACAAACTTCATAAAAGCAATTATTACATTTTTCTAATCCTTTCGTACTAAGAAAAATCTTTTAATTTTAAGAGATAGAAACCGACCTGGCTTACGCCGGTCTGAACTCAAATCATGTAAAGATTTAAAGGTCGAACAGACCTCCTTTTATAACTTCTGCGCCATTATAGGATCTTTAATTCAACATCGAGGTCGCAAGCTTCCTTTTCGATATGGACTCTCAAAAGAAATTACGCTGTTATCCCTAAAGTAACTTATTCTACAATCCTTAGTAAAGGATCTCCTCATTAAATATCATTAACTTTTTTTTTTAAAGTAGTTATTTATTTACACTTCTGTCTCCCCAACAAAATATTCAAAATTATTAAACCCGGAATTAATTCTACTTTCCAATTTAACAACAAATTAATATAAAGATTTATAGGGTCTTATCGTCCCCTTAAATTATTTAAGCCTTTTCACTTAAATGTTAAATTCAAGACATAACTCAGAGACAGCTAACTTTTTGTTCGACCATTTATACTAGTCCTCAATTAAAAGACAAATTATTATGCTACCTTCGCACGGTCAATATACCGCGGCCATTAAATTTCCATCATTGGGCAGGCCAGACTTTACATAAATCGATACGCAAAGACATGTTTTTGATAAACAGGCAAAAGTTAAATTTGCCGAGTTCCTTAAAGTCATCTTTTTCTTCAATTTTAAGTTTACTTACTATTTTAATTTACCCTACTCACATAACTTCTATACTAATGATATCATTTTTACCCTCAATTTTCAATTTTTTAATGTATTCTCATAGTTTTATTAAACATTATTTAAATGGCTGTAACCTAAGTCTTAGTTATAACACTTTATTAACATGGCTACTTTTAAGCCTAGTTTGAATTTATTTTTTTATTGTTGTTATAATAAAATTATTAATAAGAAGCTTTCCCCTCCTATTATTTACTACATAAACAGTTATTATTTTAAGCAGCTGAATTGAATTCATTTTTAAGAAAACCAGATAATAAAAGACCCGCTTGATATTTCACCACTACTATAGTATTATAAATCTATTTGAAACTAAAACAAACTTACTATATTAGCTATTCTTCTTTCGGGAACGCAATAATTCTATTTAATATTTTAATACCCCCTGATACACAAGGTACTAACTTTAATTTATACTTTTCATCAATTACCTTTTAACACTTATTTAAACTTTCTTCTACAATACTATTCAACTAAAGCCTGTCATATCATATTTCTTTTATAATACTAAACTCTATTTACTTCAAAATTACTTTTCTTACTCCTTTATTTTACATAATTTATACAAGCAAGTAAATATTTATTAAAACAAATCGAGTTGCACGATAATTCTTTTCAACGTAAGTGAAACGCTTAACTAAAAAAGCTTTGTTTTATTTCTAGATGCACCTTCCGGTACATCTACTATGTTACGACTTATCTCACTTATTTATGAAAGCGACGGGCAATATGTACACATTTTAGAGCCTCTCTCATATAAGCATATTAAACTTATATTACTATTAAATCCTCCTTCACTACTTTATTTCACTAGTAGCTCCGTAGTAAATTACAATTTATTGTAACCCATTTATACTTGCCCATAGACAGCACCGTGATCTAATATATTTAGTCAAGACTAACCCCAATAATTTTTATCATCCAAATTATCTAATAATGATGGTATACTAATTCTGAAAGCAAGAAAGATATTACGTGGAGTATCATTTATAAAACAGGTTCCTCTAGCTGGACTAAAATACCGCCAAACTCTTTGAATTTCAAATTAATTTATTTTTATTACTCAAGATCATTGCTTTTCCGCTCTAGTATAACAGGGTATCTAATCCTGGTTTATCCCCAGAGTTTAACAGCTTCATTACCACTCACTTTCCCGTAAAAATTGCTTTTACCCATCTATACATTCTACTCTTTAACAGCACAATTATTAAAAGAAAGATTGTGTAAAATTAACTGTAATTCTAATTTACTTCTTACTTGGCCCCTTTATATAACCGCGGCTGCTGGCATAAATTTTTACCGGGTCTAAAAAGATATACTCAATCTAGCTCTCACTAATTCTATGAAACTTTAATACTGCTTTCAAGTCTTCATTATACACACATTCCAACAAACTTTATAAGAATATAATATTAAACGCTCTCTCCCTTAATTTCAACCAAAATTTGCATATATTTTATAAACTATCTTATAAGAACAGAAGCAAGAGTCAAACTTTTTCTACCGCCGCAAAGTCACTCCATATTTTACTTTATTTTTAGTTACTACTACTTTTATAAAATTAAGAATATTGACTAGAGACCCACCAGTTCCTTGAATTTTTAGAATTTAGGTTCACAAAAGAACTGAGCCTGACCTCCAATACTACACCCAATTGAACCGGCTTTCAAAAAAAAGTCACATTTGACTTTATTTAAGGCCCCCTTTTCTAGACTATATATACATTTAAAGAAAGTCAAGATAGAGCTAGACAGTCTATCTAGACCTAAGCTAAGTATCAACTAGAATAATATACCTTAACGTGCTCATCTATCTACTCTATCTTATCAATCTTCGATTAAATCTATTATAAACCCTAGTACCGTCGGTTACGTTCTATACTTGGAATCTTCAAAGTTCTAATAAGGGGGTAGATAAATCCCGAGCGTTCCCTCCCTTAGCCCCGGGAAGTCCGGGAACGGGTCGGGATTTATCCCGATATAATAGCTTATGTGTTTTATAAATGGTCTACAAGTATGTAAAAAGCATGCTCTAATAATAAAATATTTTTAAACATTGTAATCATTTATTTGTATATATAATTCATTAACTTCCTTTTCATTTTAAAGATTCTCCTAATATCTCTGCAGCCGCGGTAGGAATTGTAGAAGTAATAAGTTGGTCTTTCATACTTTATTGTATATTTAGGCCCCCCCCCTCCTCCGTTCTTAAAATATTATTTTTTTTACTCCTCGCGATCCAAATTACACTGTTAATCTCTTAATTCCCCCAATAGAGATATATGATGCCTGATAAAAGGTTTGTTTTGATAGGACAACTAATGTAGGACCCTCCTACTCATATTAAATTACCCATAATGGAATTACACCACCCCCAAAGACACCAAAAATCTACGTGCTCTTTACACCAATGAGTACCTGCTGCCCCAAAAGATAAGCTAAATTAAGCTAGCGGGTTCATACCCCGCCCATGTGAGTAAATCTCACTCTTTTTAATGATTAGCTCTTCACAGCACCTTTTATTTTTTTTTCTGTTAATAACAGGAGTACTAACCACTTTATCCTCCACTTCTTGATTTATAGCCTGGATTGGGCTAGAGCTTAATCTTATATCCTTCATCCCCCTGATTTCGACCAAAATAAATCAATTCTCCTCAGAAGCCTCCTTAAAATATTTTCTTGTCCAAGCACTCGGGTCAGCTTTAATTATTCTGGCGGCTCCTCTAACTATAATTTATAATAACTCCTTACTTATTCTTCTAGTCGCGCTCCTCCTAAAATTAGGGGCCGCCCCGTTCCACTTCTGGTTTCCCCCTATTATAGAAGGGCTAAGATGAATCCAGTGTATTATCCTTATAACTATTCAGAAAATCGCTCCCTTATTTTTAATTTCCCATCTCATTCTCCACCCCCAAATTAGTAATTTAATTATCTTTGCCGCCCTGCTTTCCTCCATTTTTGGAGCTTTGGGGGGGCTAAACCAAACCTCTCTTCGAAAAATTTTAGCCTTTTCTTCTATTAATCACCTCAGGTGGATACTTATAGCCATTACAATAGGAGATTATGTTTGAGTCTCTTACTTCTCTTTTTATTCAGTTATTTCTACGTCAATTGCCCTCTATTTCTATAGGAAACAATTCTACTATTTCCCCCATCTATTTAGGAAAGGAGCCTCCCATAACTTTTCAGGCCTAATTACTTCCTTAGGGCTTCTCTCGCTTGGAGGGCTACCTCCCTTCTCGGGATTTTTACCTAAATGAATTATAATAGAAATACTTACCGCCAAGTCTTTATTCATCCCCGTTCTAGTACTGATTCTTTCGACCCTTGTTACTCTTTATTATTACCTGCGGGTTTCAATAACATTTTTAATCCTAGAGACAACTAACCGAAAACTTTTGGCTTATAGTCCCTCCTACTCAGGCCCCTTCTACACCCCAATAATTTTAGCACTAAACTTTTTCCTCTTATTTACCCCGTCATTGTTTTTTCTATTTTAAAGATTTTAAGTTAAACAAACTAACGCCCTTCAAAGGCGCAAAAAAAAGTTTCAATCTTTTAAATCTTAAGCCTAAGTACTCCTTACATCTCTAAACTTGCAATTTAGTGTCTTATCCCTTAAACTATTAAGCCGCTGACAAGAGAGGAACTTCCCCATAAATAGATTTACAGTCTACCACCTTCACTTCAGCCACCTTGTCTTA